CCCCCTCAAATTAATTAATATTATTAATATCTCCTCAATGTAAATGAAATACTTTCCCAAGCTCTAATTTGTTCTTTCTAGAAACACTTTCCAGTACCTCTACTTTGTTACGACTTATTTCAATTTATAATTATAAAATTTATAATTTCATATGAAAGCGACGGGCAATATGTACATATTTTAATTAAAAATCATTTTATCAGTTTAAATAAAATTACATTTAAATCCACTTTTAATTAAATTTTTCAAATTAAANTCCATCTAAATAAATTTATTGTAATCCATTATATTCTTATTTATAATCTGCATCTTGATTTGATTTAATTTCTAATTTTAAATCTTAAATATTATTTTTATAAATAAATATTTTTTTAACAACGATATACAAAATTTTAAAATAAGTAAATTTACTCGTGGATTATCAATTATTAAACAGATTCCTCTAAATGAACTAAAATACCGCCATTTTATTTAAATTTCAATAAATAATTAATTACTATTTAAGTTTTTATAATTTAAATTTTTATAATAGGGTATCTAATCCTAGTTTTTTATAAAATTTATTAAATCATGAAAAATTATTAATATTTAAAATAAATTAAAATTTCACCTAAAAATCTAATATTTAAATTAAAAAATAATCATCATTTATTACAACTAAAAAAATTTATATTAACTTTTGTTTAACCGCAACTGCTGGCACAAAATTTGTTATTAATTATAAATATTACTAAATCTTAATTTCTTAAATATTTAATATTAATTACTATTTAAAATAAAAATTTATTTTTAAAATAAATTTAAATTAACACTAAAATTTATATGTAAAATAAACTTAAAATAAATTTTCAAACTATAATAATTTTTTTTTTATAATAATTAAATTAAATATAGAATTTTTTTTTTTTTTTTTAAAATTAAAAAAATTTTTATTATTTTATATATATATATATATATATAAATGTATATTTATATATATATATATATATAAACATTTATTTATATTTATATATATATATATACATATTTATTTATATTTATATATATATATATATTTAATAATTTTATAATTATTAATAAACAATTAATAATTTTTCTTATTTTTTTTTTATAATATTCTTATTGAATAAAAAAATTTTAAAATTAAATCAATTATTTATTTTTAAATTATAAAAAATTAAGATAATTAATATTAAATTATCTTAGTTTAATTAATGTATTTATTCTATAAAATAAAAATAAAATATTAATATAATTTAATAATTATATTAATAAAAAATATTTTAATTTTTATTGAAACCATAATTTATAATTTTTCTTAAAAAAAAAAATTAAAAATAAGCTAAATAAAGCTTTTGGGTTCATACCCCAACTATAAAGGAAATCCTTTTTTTTAAAAATAAAGTGCCTGATTAAAGGATTATTCTGATAGGATAAATTAAGTAAATTTATGTTACCTTTATTAAAATTTATATTTTATAGAATTAAACTATATCTAAAAGTATCAAAAACTATTGTGCTTCTTACACTAAAATATAATTATTTAATCAATGAATTTATAATTCACCAAATAATTTTATCTTAAATTTATTTTACATATAATTCTTCAAAAATATTCTTTTTCTATATGTTAATTTTTAGTACTTTAATTGCAATTTCTTCAAATTCATGATTTGGGTGTTGAATTGGATTAGAAATTAATCTCTTAAGATTTATCCCCCTAATTTCTAATTCAAATAACCTTTTATCTAATGAAGCATCTTTAAAGTATTTTTTAACCCAATCTATTGCTTCTATTAATTTTTTATTTTCAATTTTATTAAAAATAATTTTTTTAAAAAATTTTGATATAAATTTTTTCATATCATTAATAATTAATTCGTCTATACTTATAAAAATAGGATCATCTCCTTTTCATTTTTGATTCCCCAATATTGTTGAAGGATTATCTTGATTTAATAATTTTATTTTAATAACATGACAAAAAATTACCCCCATAATTATTTTATCATATTTTTTAAATAAAAATTTTATTATTTTAATTATCTCAATAAATGTAATTATTGGAGCTTTAGGAGGATTAAATCAAACCTCTTTACGTAAATTAATAGCTTTTTCTTCCATTAATAATTTAGGTTGAATGTTAACTTCCATTATAATTAGAGAAAATTTATGAATTTTTTTCTTAATTGTTTATTCATTTATAATTAGAATTATATGTTGATTATTTAATATAATAAATTTATTTTATATTAAACAATTATTCATTAACAATATCAATCCAATTATAAAAATCAATATATTAATTAATTTTCTTTCATTAGGGGGATTACCCCCCTTTATTGGATTTTTCCCTAAATGAATTATTATTAATTTTTTAATTAATAATCAATCTTACTTACTAACTATAATTATAATTTTAACAAGATTAATTATTTTATTTTTTTATATTAAAATTATTTACTCATCTATTATATTTAATTATTTAAAAATAAAATGATTTAAAGTTTTTATTAAAAATAATAAATTTTCTTTCATTAATTTATTTTCCTTTTTTTCTATTTTTAGTATAATTATTAGAACCTTTTTTTTTTATTAAGGTTTTAAGTTAAGGTAAACTAATAATCTTCAAAATTATTTATAAAGAAATAGTCTTTAAGCCTTAGTATAATTTAAATACTCCTTAAAATTTGCAATTTTACATCATTATTGAATATAAGACCTTAATATAATAAAAGAGAAATTTCTCGTTAATAAATTTACAATTTACCGCTTAAACTCAGCCATTTTATTAAAAATAAGCGAAAATGATTATATTCAACAAATCATAAGGATATTGGAACCCTATATTTTATTTTTGGTATTTGATCAGGAATAGTGGGAACATCTTTAAGTTTACTAATTCGAGCTGAATTAGGAAATCCTGGATCATTAATCGGAAATGATCAAATTTATAATACTATTGTTACAGCTCATGCATTTATCATAATTTTTTTTATAGTTATACCAATTATAATTGGAGGATTTGGTAATTGATTAGTACCTTTAATATTAGGAGCCCCTGATATAGCTTTCCCTCGTATAAATAATATAAGATTTTGATTATTACCCCCCTCATTAACCCTTTTAATTTCAAGAAGAATTGTAGAAAATGGAGCAGGAACAGGATGAACTGTTTACCCCCCTCTATCTTCTAATATTGCTCATGGAGGTAGATCTGTTGATTTAGCTATTTTTTCTCTTCACTTAGCTGGAATTTCATCAATTTTAGGAGCAATTAATTTTATCACTACCATTATTAATATACGATTAAGAAATTTATCATTTGATCAGATACCTTTATTTGTTTGAAGAGTTGGGATTACAGCTTTCCTTCTACTTTTATCTTTACCTGTTTTAGCAGGTGCTATTACAATATTATTAACTGACCGAAATTTAAATACATCCTTTTTTGACCCCGCAGGAGGAGGGGACCCAATCCTTTACCAACATTTATTTTGATTTTTCGGACATCCYGAAGTTTATATTTTAATTTTACCAGGATTTGGAATAATTTCCCATATTATTTCCCAAGAAAGAGGAAAAAAGGAAACATTTGGATGTTTAGGAATAATTTATGCAATATTAGCTATCGGATTATTAGGATTTATTGTTTGAGCTCACCACATATTTACTGTAGGTATAGATATTGATACACGAGCTTACTTTACYTCTGCTACAATAATTATTGCAGTTCCTACTGGAATTAAAATTTTCAGATGATTAGCTACATTACAYGGAACTCAAATTAATTATTCACCTTCTATTCTCTGAAGATTAGGATTTGTATTTTTATTCACTGTAGGAGGATTAACCGGAGTAATTTTATCTAATTCTTCAATTGATATTACCCTTCATGATACTTATTATGTAGTAGCTCATTTTCACTACGTTCTTTCTATAGGRGCAGTATTTGCTATTATAGGAGGATTTATTCACTGATATCCACTATTTTCAGGATTAACTTTAAATCCTTTCATATTAAAAATCCAATTTATAACCATATTTATTGGAGTTAATTTAACATTTTTCCCACAACATTTTTTAGGATTAGCAGGTATACCTCGACGATACTCTGATTACCCAGATTCATTTATATCATGAAATATTATCTCATCTCTAGGATCTTATATTTCTTTAATTGCAGTAATATTTATATTAATTATTATATGAGAATCTATAATTAATCAACGAATTGCTCTTTTCCCCCTAAATTTAACTTCATCAATTGAATGATATCAAAATTTACCCCCAGCTGAACATTCATATAATGAATTACCTATTCTAAGAAATTTCTAATATGGCAGATTATATGTAATGGATTTAAACCCCATTCATAAAGGATTATCCTTTTTTTAGAAATAGCTACATGATCTAATTTTAATCTTCAAAATAGAGCATCACCTCTAATAGAACAAATTATTTTTTTCCATGACCACACTTTAATTATTTTAATCATAATTACTATTTTAGTAGGTTATTTAATAATTAGATTATTATTCAATAAATATATTAATCGTTTTCTTTTAGAAGGACAAATAATTGAAGTAATTTGAACAATCTTACCTGCTATTACTTTAATTTTTATTGCCCTCCCCTCTCTCCGACTTCTATATTTATTAGATGAACTTAATAATCCATTAATTACTTTAAAATCAATTGGACATCAATGATATTGAAGTTATGAATATTCAGATTTCAAAAATATTGAATTTGATTCTTATATAGTGAAATCCGATAATATAAAATTAGATAATTTTCGCTTATTAGATGTTGATAATCGAATTGTTCTACCAATAAATAATCAAATTCGAATTATAGTTACTGCAACTGATGTAATCCACTCTTGAACAATTCCAGCTTTAGGTGTTAAAATTGATGCTAACCCAGGACGATTAAATCAAACTAATTTTTTTATCAGACGACCTGGAATTTTTTTTGGTCAATGTTCAGAAATTTGCGGAACTAACCACAGATTTATACCAATTATAATTGAAAGAATTCCAATTAAAAACTTCATTAATTGAATTAATAATTATTCTTCATTAGATGACTGAAAGTAAGTAATGGTCTCTTAAACCATATTATAGTAATTTAACACCTACTTCTAATGAAAGAATTAGTTAAAAAATAACATAAATATGTCAAATTTAAATCATTATTATAAATATAATATTCTTTTATTCCTCAAATAATACCTATTAATTGATTATTATCTTTTTTATTATTTTTATTTATTTATTTAATTTTCAATATTATAAATTATTACATTTATAACTTAAATAATAATAAATATAATATTAATAATAATAAAAATTTTAATTTAACAAAAAAAAATAAAAATCTTAATTGAAAATGATAAGTAATTTATTTTCAATCTTCGACCCATCTACTAACTTATTTAACATCTCTTTAAATTGATTAAGAACAATACTAGGAATTTTATTTATCCCTTATTCTTTTTGACTTATTCCTAATCGTCATTATATTTTTTGAAAATTTATTTTAATTAAACTTCATAATGAATTCAAAACTTTATTAAAAAATAACTATTTCCAAGGATCAACTTTCATCTTTATCTCTATATTCTCCTTTATTTTATTTAATAATTTTTTAGGATTATTCCCCTATATTTTTACAAGAACTAGTCATTTAACTTTATCATTATCAATTTCTCTACCTTTATGATTAAGTTTTATAATTTATGGTTGAATTAATAACTCTAACCATATATTTATTCACATAATCCCTCAAGGAACTCCCCCTGCTTTAATACCTTTTATAGTATTAATTGAAACTATTAGAAATATTATCCGACCAGGAACATTAGCTGTACGATTAACCGCTAATATAATTGCAGGTCATTTATTAATAACTTTATTAAGAAGTACTGGACCTAATATAAATTACTACTTAATTAGATTAATAATTATATCCCAAATTTTACTCCTAATCTTAGAATCAGCAGTTGCAGTTATCCAATCATATGTAATTGCTATTTTAAGAACATTATATTCTAGAGAAGTTAATTAATTAAAATTATAATGAAAAATATAAACAACCATCCATTCCACTTAGTTGATTATAGTCCATGACCTTTAACTGGAGCTATTGGAGTTATAACCCTAGTTACAGGAATAATTAAATGATTTCACAATTTTAACATTAATTTACTTATTTTAGGATATATAATCATTATTTTAACAATATATCAATGATGACGAGATGTATGTCGTGAGGGAACATTCCAAGGTAAACATACCCTAATAGTAACAAAAGGATTACGATGAGGTATAATTCTATTTATTGTATCAGAAATTTTTTTCTTCCTATCATTCTTTTGAGCATTTTTCCATAGTAGATTATCACCTAATATTGAAATTGGATCATCATGACCCCCAATAAGAATTATCCCCTTTAATCCATTTCAAATTCCCTTATTAAACACTATTATTTTAATTAGATCAGGAATTTCAGTAACTTGAGCTCATCATGCTTTAATAGAATATAATAAAACTCAATTTACACAAGCAATATTTATTACTATTATATTAGGAATTTATTTCACCATCTTACAAGCATATGAATATTTAGAAGCACCTTTCTCTATTGCAGATAGAATTTATGGATCTACATTTTTTATAGCCACAGGATTCCATGGACTACATGTGATTATTGGTACATTATTTTTATTATTTTGTCTAATTCGTCATTTAAATAATCACTTTTCTAGAAATCACCATTTTGGATTTGAAGCCGCAGCATGATATTGACACTTCGTAGATGTTGTTTGATTATTTTTATATATCTCTATCTATTGATGAGGTAATTAATTATTTATATAATATATTTAGTATATTTGACTTCCAATCAAAAAGTTTAAAAATTTTAATATAAATAATTACTTTAATATTAAATATTTTTATAATTTCTATTATAATCAGTAATATTATAATAATTTTAGCTTTATTACTCTCTAAAAAATCTTTTTATGATCGAGAAAAATCTTCCCCATTTGAATGTGGATTTGATCCAAAATCTTCAGCCCGAATCCCATTTTCCCTTCATTTTTTTTTAATTACAGTAATTTTTTTAATTTTTGATGTTGAAATTGCATTAATTTTTCCTATTATTCCTTTATTTAAAATAGTTAGATTTTTAATTTGAAGAAAAATTAGAATTTTTTTTATTTTAATTCTAATTATTGGATTATTTCATGAATGAAATCAAAATATATTAAATTGAACTTATTAAATTTAGGATTATAGTTTATTAAAAACTTTTGATTTGCACTCAAAAAATATTGATTTATTCAATTTATCTTAATTTTATAATATAATTAAAAATAAGAAGCAATTTTGCATTTAATTTCGACTTAAAAGAAAGAGTTAATTAAACTCCTTATTTAATCAATATTATTTAATTGAAACCAAAAAGAGGTATATCACTGTTAATGATAAAATTGAATTTAAATTCCAATTAAAGAAATATATAATTTAAAATTAAGCTGCTAACTTAATTTTTAGTGGTTAAATTCCATTAATATTTCTATTATATATATATATATATATATATTTATATAGTTTAAATAAAACCTTACATTTTCAGTGTAATAATAAAATATTTTTTTTTTATAAATATTTATTTAAAGATAAATTTATCTCCTTAATAGCTTCAATATTATGCTCTAATTATAAGCTATATATATATATATATATATATATATATATATATATATATATAATATATTAAAATGATAATAATAAAAATATTAAAACTCTAATTATTATTCATATAACAAATCTAAATAAATAAATCTTTAAATTATTTATTTGAAAAATATTATAAAAATTAGAATATTTTTTCACAATATTTATTATTCCATAACCTATATAAACCTCACTTCATCCTATATCAATATTTTTTATTAATTTCTGACCATAATTTAAAAAAAAATATCTAACTCCATAAGTTGATAAATTAGGTATAAATCATATTACACATAAAAAACTTCTTAAACTATAAGTTATTAAAAATTTATTTAATGAATAAAAATTCATATTTCTAATTAAATACCCAAACCCTCCCCCTAATAAACTTACATAAATAACTATCATTTTTAAATTAACAGGTAAATAAATCATATAGGGATATGAAAAAATTACTCATCTTAAAACCCCACCTCTAATCACTCTTATTATTATTAAAACAAATATTCCCTTTAATATAATATAATCTTCTTCATATAAATTATAAATTCTTATTAAATTAAAATCACCTAATATTAAATATATAATTAAACGAATAGTATAAAATACTGTTAAACCTGTTGAAATATAATATAAAAAAAAAATTAAACAATTTAAATTTCTAAATCTAACTAACTCTAAAATTAAATCCTTTGAATAAAAACCAGCTAAAAAAGGAACTCCACATAAAGCTATATTTGATAAATTAAAACATAAAGAAGTTAAAGGAATATATAAATTTATTCCTCCTATATAACGAATATCTTGTATATCACCTATCATATGAATAATTATCCCCGCACACATAAATAATAAAGCTTTAAATATAGCATGAGTCAATAAATGAAAAAAAGCTAAATCTGGCATCCCCATTCTTAAAATTCTTATTATCAAACCTAATTGACTTAAAGTAGATAAAGCAATAATTTTCTTCAAATCAAACTCATAATTTGCTCTAACTCCAGCTATAAATATAGTTATACCTGAAAGTAATAATAAAATTTTTAAAAAAAAAGTACCCTCTAATAGTAAATTAAAACGAATTAATAAATAAACACCTGCTGTAACTAAAGTAGAAGATGGAACTAAAGCAGAAACTGGAGTAGGTGCTGCTATAGCAGCAGGTAATCAAGAACTAAAAGGAATTTGAGCTCTTTTTGTTATTGCAGCTATAATAATTATTCATCTAACTATATTTATTTCCCAATCATTTCTTATAAATTCTAAATAAAAAATATAATTTCATCTCCCATAATTTAATATCCATGAAATTACTATTAAAATTAAAACATCTCCAATTCGATTTGATAAAGCAGTTAACATCCCAGCATTATATGATTTTAAATTTTGATAATAAATCACCAACAAATAAGATACTAAACCTAATCCATCCCAACCTAATAAAATTCTAATAATATTAGGACTAATAATAAGAAATATTATAGAAATAACAAATAATAAAACTAAAATAATAAACCGTCTTAAATTTAACTCAGATCTTATATATCTTTTTCTATAATAAATAACCACTGAAGAAATTAAAAAAACAAATATTATAAATAATAAAGATATTCAATCTAATAAAACTGATAAAACAATATTAACAGAATTGAAAGAAATAATTTCCCACTCTAAAAATAAAACTCTATTATTTTCAACTATAATTATAAAAAAAAAAAAAGATTTTTTTTTTTTTTTAAATAAAAAAAAAAAAAAAACAAAACAAATAGAATATTTTAGATTATTAATAATTTAAAATGAACTTTATCATATTTTTGACACCACAAATCAATATTTTTATTAAATTATTTAAATAAAATCAAATTATTCTATAATCAATTTTTATAATTATAATATTTAAAGGAAATCAATGTAATAATAATATTAAATATTCTCGAGATAAACCTGTATAATATCTATAAATACCTGAATAACTTTCCCCATGTTGAATATAAGAATATAAATATAATCTATAACCTGCTCTAAAAAAAGAAATTAATATTAAAATAATTATTGAAATTCAAGACCAACTTACTGATCTATTAATTAATCTAATTTCACCTATTAAATTTAAACTAGGAGGAGCAGCCATATTAGATGAAATTAATAAAAATCATCATAATCTTATTGACGGTATAAAATTTATTAAACCTTTATTAATATATAAACTTCGACTATGTAAACGCTCATATAAAATATTAGCTAAACAAAATATCCCTGAAGAACATAAACCATGACCAATTATTATAATATAAGAACCCAAAAATCCCCAATAATTTATAATTATAATACCTCTAATTACTATTCTTATATGAGCAACAGATGAATAAGCAATTAGGGATTTAATATCAACTTGACAAAAACATTTTAAACTAATATATAAACCCCCTAATAATCTAATTACAATAAAAATATAATTTAACTTAAAATTAATTTTTTGTAAAAAAATTATTAAACGTAATAAACCATATCCCCCTAATTTTAACATAATCCCAGCTAAAATTATTGACCCGGAAACAGGAGCTTCCACATGAGCTTTAGGAAGTCATAAATGAACAAAATATATAGGCATTTTAACTAAAAAAGCCAAAATTATACACAAATATAAAATATAATTATCTAAATTTATAAACTTTAAAAAATAAATAATTATTCTATAATTTTCCATGTAAATATAAAAAATTCCTAATAATAAAGGTAAAGAAACAAATAAAGTATAAAATAAAAGATACATCCCAGCCAAGATACGTTCAGGTTGGTAACCTCACCCAATAATCAAAATTAAAGTAGGAATTAAACTACCTTCAAAAAATAAATAAAATAAAAATATATTAGTAACTCTAAAAGTTAAAAATAATATAATAAGTAAAAAAATAACATTAAATAAAAAAAAATTAACATAAAATTTTACTTTAAACAAATTTTCTCTAGCTATAATTATTAAAATACAAATTCAAATTCTTAATAAAATTAAACCATAACTTATAATATCACAAGAAATTAAATATCTTAAATTACTTATATAATATAAATTAATTGTTAAATTTATAAAAAAAAATATTAACAAAAATAAAACTATTTGAACCATCCAAAACATATTTTTCATAAAACAAATAGGAATTAAAAATATTATTATTATTAAAAATTTTATCATTAATATTTTAAATTAATTTAAATTATAAGTTAAATCTTTGAAAATAATCTCTCCCATGAGTACGAATTATAGAAATTAAAATAGATAATCCTAATGCCCCCTCACAAACTGAAAAAACTAAAAAAATTATTAATATATACAAATCATAATTTACATAACTTATAGTAATTAATAAAAAAAAAAAAATTATTAAAACAATAAACTCTAAACTAAGTAAAACAATTAATAAATGCTTATGCTTTAACACAAAAATTAAATTCCCAACAAAAAATATAATTAAAAATATAAACCAAATTAATATTATCATTAATTAAAATTAGTTTTTATAGTTTAAAAAAAACATTGGTCTTGTAAACCAAAAATAAATAATTTATTTTAAAAACTTCAAAAAAAAAGAATTTCTTTATCTATAATCTCCAAAATTATTATTTTAATTAAACTATTCTTTGATTTTGACATTATAATCAAAATATTATCAATATTTATTATTATTATTTCATTATTAATATTATTTCTTAATAACCCTCTTTCTATAGGATTAATAATTTTAATTCAAACTTCTTTAATCTGTATTATATCAGGAATAATAATTAAAACATATTGATTCTCTTATATTTTATTTTTAGTGTTTTTAGGGGGTCTTTTAGTTTTATTTATTTATGTTTCAAGAATTGCTTCAAATGAACTCTTTCTAACCTCTAATATATTAAAAATATTTTTAATATTTATTATTATTATTAGAATTTTTTCTTTTATTAACTCACTTAATAATAATTTATTTATAAATTTTTCTATTAATAGAGATATAATTAATTTTTTTAATTATAATAATTTATTATTAAATAGAAATTTTAATAAAATTAACTTAAATAAATTATATAATAGTCAAACTTTTTTATTAATAATAATAATAATAATTTATTTATTTATTACATTAATTGCAGTAGTTAAAATTACCAATATTTTTTATGGTCCACTACGATCTAAATTTAATTAAATTAATTACATTTATATATATATATATATATATATATATATATATATAAATTAAAACTTAAATGATAAATAATAATAAAATATTCATTCTTATACGAAAATCAAACCCATTAATTAAAATTTTAAATAATTCTTTAATTGATCTCCCCTCCCCATCAAATATTTCTTATTGATGAAATTTTGGATCTTTATTAGCTTTATGTTTAATTGTTCAAATCATCACAGGGTTATTCCTAACTATATATTATACTGCTAATATTGAATTAGCTTTTTATAGAGTTAATTATATTTGTCGAAATGTAAATTATGGTTGATTAATTCGAACTCTTCATGCTAATGGAGCGTCACTCTTTTTTATTTGTATTTATTTACATATTGGACGAGGAATTTATTATGAATCATTTAATTTAAAACAAACATGAATAATTGGAGTAATAATTTTTTTTCTTTTAATAGGAACTGCTTTTATAGGATATGTATTACCATGAGGACAAATATCTTTTTGAGGAGCTACTGTAATTACAAACTTACTCTCCGCCATTCCATACCTTGGAACTATATTAGTTAATTGAATTTGAGGAGGATTTGCTGTAGATAATGCTACCCTTACCCGATTTTACACATTTCATTTTTTATTTCCTTTTATTATTTTAATAATAACTATAATTCATTTACTTTTTCTTCATCAAACTGGATCAAATAACCCTCTAGGAATCAATAGAAATTATGATAAAATCCCTTTTCACCCATTTTTTACTTTTAAAGATTTATTAGGAGCAATTATATTGATCTCATTTTTAATCTTTTTATCTTTATCAAACCCATATTTACTAGGAGATCCAGATAATTTTATTCCTGCCAACCCTTTAGTAACACCTATTCACATTCAACCTGAATGATATTTTTTATTTGCTTACGCTATCCTCCGATCAATCCCTAATAAACTAGGAGGAGTAATTGCTTTAGTAATATCTATTCTTATTTTAATTATTTTACCATTTACCTTCAACAAAAAAATTCAAGGAATTCAATTTTACCCTCTAAATCAAATCATGTTTTGATCATTATTAACAACTATTATCTTATTAACATGAATTGGAGCCCGTCCTGTTGAAGACCCATATATTATTACAGGACAAATTTTAACTGTAATTTACTTCTCATTTTATATTATTAACCCTTTATTAAATAAATTTTGAGATAATTTAATTTTCAAAAATTAATTAATTAATGAGCTTGTAAAGCATTTGTTTTGAAAACTTAAGAAAGAATAAATAAATATTCTATTAATTTATTAAATATACTAAAAATAATTAACTTCTTTATATAAAAAAAATTTTTAACCCTAAAAAAAATAATAAAAAATTTAAAGAAATAGGTAAATATCTCTTTCAAGCCAAATATATTAATTTATCATAACGATAACGAGGTAAAGTACCTCGAACTCAAATAAAAAGAAAAGAAATAAATACAAACTTTATATAAAAATAAAATCTTAACTCAAACCCCCCTAAATATAAAATAACAAATAATAAACTTATAAATAAAATACTAGAATATTCTGCCAAAAAAATCAAAGCAAATCCCCCTCTTCTATACTCAATATTAAATCCTGAAACTAATTCTCTTTCACCCTCAGCAAAATCAAAAGGAGTTCGATTTGTTTCAGCTAATATTGATCTAATTCAACATAAACTTAAAGGAATTATAACTATAAAAAAATAAATTTTACTTTGAAATATAGTATAATCAACTAAATTAAATCTTATCACTAAAACTACATTTGATAATAAAATAATAGCCAATCTAACTTCATAAGAAATAGTTTGAGCTACAGCCCGAAGACCCCCCAACAAAGCATAATTTGAATTAGAAGACCATCCTGCCACTATAACACTATAAACTCCAAAACTTAAACATCTTAAAATAAATAATAAACCTAAATTAAATCTAACTAAATTAAAATAATAAGGAATTACAAATCAAATTAATAAAGATATAGCAAAAGCTAATACAGGAGAAAAATAAAAAATTAAATAATTTGAATAATAAGGATAAATCATTTCTTTAGTAAATAACTTAATAGCATCTGAAAAAGGTTGAATAACCCCTATAAACCCTAATTTATTAGGACCTTTACGAATTTGAATATAACCTAAAACCTTACGTTCTATCAACACTAAAAAAGCTGTACCAATTAAAACACCTAAAATTAAAATTAAAACTCCAATTAACATTAATATTAAATCAATTATATATATTACTATCTATATAATTTATCTATATATTAATGACTTCTAAAATCATCACATTTAATCTGCCAAAATAGTAAATCCATAATAATTTTTTTATGTAATATATATATATATATATATATATATTTAATAAAATTCAATTTAAAAAATATAATTTAAATATTTAATCCTTTCGTACTAAAATATTTCTATTTTTAAAAGATAGAAACCAACCTGGCTTACACCGGTTTGAACTCAGATCATGTAAGATTTTAATGATCGAACAGATCAAAATTTTTAAACTTCTGCATTTAAATTTTATCTTAATCCAACATCGAGGTCGCAAACTCTATTTCTTATTTGAACTAAAAAATAAAATTACGCTGTTATCCCTAAGGTAATTTTTTCTTATAATCATAAAATATGGATCAAATATTCACTTATTTATGTTTTTAAATTAAAAAAAGTTAATTAAATTTTTTTATCACCCCAATAAAATTATTTATTAAAAATTAATATAAATATAATTAATTATAAAAATATTAATTTAAATAAATAATAAAACTCTATAGGGTCTTCTCGTCTTTTTAAATTATTTAAGCTTTTTAACTTAAAAATTAAATTCTATATTTAATTTAAAGACAGTTCATATTTCATCCAATCTTTCATACAAGTCATCAATTAAATGACTAATGATTATGCTACCTTTGTACAGTCAAAATACTGCAGCCCTTTAATTTTAAATCAGTGGGCAGATTAGACTTTAAATTATTTTCAAAAAGACATGTTTTTGATAANCAAGNGAATATAAAAATTTGCCGAATTCCTTTAAAATACCTTAAATTATATTTAATAATATTAATAAAAATTTATACTAATTTTATCATTATAACTTAAATTATATTATTAAATATATTTTTTTTATAAAATAATAAATTTTAATTAAATTTTATATTAATTGAAATTATTTATAATAAAATAAAATTTTTTAACAATATAAATTATATAATTTTCAATATTAAATTAAATATTATATTAATCTAATTTAAAGCTTATCCCTTAAAATATAAAATTAATCTTAAAAATTTATTAATAAAATATAAATGTTTTAAAAATCAATTTAAAATTAAATTTTTTTCTAAAAAAACTAGATATATTTAAAAACGAATAACATCTCATTTCAAATTAAATATTAAAAATATTTTTACTACAATAACTTTTATATTTAATTCGCTCTTTTAAATTCGAGAAAATTTTAACCAAAATAAATTTTTAATAAACTCTGATACACAAGATACACTAAATAAAAATTACTTTTTAATAAATTCATATTTTATAATTATTTCAAATTTCTCTCACAATACTAGTTAACTATAAAAATTTAAATTTTTTCTATTAAAATACTTTAACCCCCATTAAAATATTTAATAAATTTAAAAATTTTTTTATTAATATTTATTTATTAATTTTT